AATATACAGAGCCCTTTCTAATGTCTAATGTTTATTATAGGAAATAGGAATAGGAAAAGGATTCCCTTTCCTGACACCTGACAGAGTTGGAAGCTCTTATAACTTAAGAAATTTCTAATTTTTGTATTTGGAAGGGGTGGACGATACCCTTTCAACATTCTTTAATTTCAAAGGGGCAGTTTCAATCATGGAAAAGTTTAATAACTAGGAAAAAGCCGGCTATCGGAATCGAACCGATGACCATCGCATTACAAATGCGATGCTCTAACCTCTGAGCTAAGCGGGCTCACATAGCATTCATTTTCTATGCATAGTAATTCATAACACTAATTAGTATCTTATTTACTAATTAATATTTCTTATCTAATCAGAATTCAATCCTAGATAAAAGAATAGAATATCAAATTTAACTAATTAAAAATTAAATAAATTATTAATATTAAATAACAATAACATAGAAGTTGAATTTCTTTAATCACGAATAAGTTGATAATATCATCAATATTAAATTAGGTATATTATTATATTATATTAGAAATGACATTTGATAGAATTTGCAATCTATTACACTTCTATTTTATTAGATATTATCTAAGAATAATTCGTTATAACTAATGAACCATTCTTCCGCTTTCATTCATTTCCTTCATAAGGATATAAGTAGTAAATGCGGAAATTAAGACGACAAAAAAAATCGACCGTTCAAGTATGTAAAAGGTTACGGGAAGAGTGACAGGTATATATTGAATTATGGATACAGAAATGATATAATCCTATTTAGTTTTAGTTGTACCAAATACCAAATTAAGGGTTTCCTAGAGAGGATTGGTAAGAAATCAAGGCGGAGCGACCTCACACTAAACTACTAATCTAAAAACAAAAAGAGGGGGATATGGCGAAATTGGTAGACGCTACGGACTTAATTGGATTGAGCCTTGGTATGGAAACTTACTAAGTGATAATTTTCAAATTCAGAGAAACCCTGGAATTAATAAAAAGGGCAATCCTGAGCCAAATCCTATATTTTCAAAAAAGCAAAAAGGAAAGGCTTAGTAAAGAAAAAAAGGATAGGTGCAGAGACTCAACGGAAGCTGTTCTAACAAATGGAGTTGATTGCGTTGGTAAAGAAATCTTTACTACCAAAAATTCCATAAAGGATGAAGAAGAGGGTTATATACAGACTGTATCAAATGATTAACCCACAGCCTGTAGATCTTTTCACGAACGGATTAATCGGACGAGAATAAAGAGAGAGTCCCGTTCTGCATGTCAATGTCGACAACAATGAAATTTATAGTAAGAGGAAAATCCGTCGACTTTAAAAATCGTGAGGGTTCAAGTCCCTCTATCCCCAAAAAGCCTTTTTTTCTTCCCCGACCCTTTTACCTATCCCCCCTTTTTTTTGTTACGGGTTGAAAATTCCTGATGTACCCACTCTATTCTATATTCTATTTGATTCGTTTAGTTTTTAGTTTATAAATAGATCTGGGCAGAAATGCCTTTCTCTTATTACATATATATTATTATATTATATATATATTATATATACATGATAATATATCAAAATGAACATCTTTGAGAAAAACCCCATTTAAACAACCCCGAATAGGAATAGGATCTAGATAAAACTTTGTAATCTTCTTACGTACTGTTAATTGACAAAGACCCCATCCTCTAATAAAATTAAGGATACCGCATTGGGCTGGTCGGGATAGCTCAGCTGGTAGAGCAGAGGACTGAAAATCCTCGTGTCACCAGTTCAAATCTGGTTCCTGGCACATGATTAAATTGGTCGAGTTTCTTTAAATTAATTGATATGAATCGACATCCACATTCATTTATAGTATAGTTTAAATAATAATCCATATTTTGATTCATCTTGCCGAGATATACCCCATCTATTTTATCTATTTTTTATTTATATTGTAGATGGGTTGAATTTAATAGTTAATAGACAAGATTCAGTTCAGATCCAAAAAAAGAGAATTCCATACCCTTTCATTTCTTTGTATTTTCTTTCATATTTTATTTATTCCTATCTACATATGCAGAACTCCTTTTGTTCATCCTATTGTTTCGGCTCGTATGAAATAAGTATCTTACAAACCAAATAACTGGGATGCGAGAATTAACGAATTCCCAATTCTCTAAAGAATTCCAAAATAGAAATGAGACTTCCATTATTCTGGTTAATTTAGAACAGAACGTACAATCTTTTAAATTTTATATTTATAATAAGTGGAAAGTTTTTCTTAGTATTCAATGAGCATCTTGAATTTCATAAAAATGGGGGGAAATATAATCCTTACGTAAGGGCCATCCTATCCAACTTTCCGGCATTAAGATACGTTTCAAGCGTGGATGAGTATCATAAAAGATTCCCAGCATATCAAAAGATTCTCGTTCTTGAAAATCCACGCCCTTCCAAATCCAGAAGGCGGATGGAATCTTAGGATTGTTCCTCGAGGCAAATACTTTTATGCATACCTCTTCTGGGTGA